ATCTCTAAAGATAGGATGTCCTAACCACCCAATAGCTATTCCATCCCCGTTGTCCATTGAGCCTGCCCTGAACAATCCGCCTTTTGCTGGATTATTGCCGATGTAATCATAAAAGGCTAATTTTTCAGGAATTTTAGACCAAGCTTCGGATAAACTTTGATTTTCGGCTAGCCCAGTACCAACTCTTCGGTATATTTCTTGCTGGAAATATCCTTGATCCCATTGATAACGAGTGGGACCAAATAATTCAATCGGGGTTGTTGCTGAACCATACCACATAGTTCCAGCAACAACAAAAGCAGCAAAAAAGACAGCAGCAATACTACTGGAAAGTACGGTTTCAATATTTCCCATACGTAATCCTTTGTATAGGCGTTGAGGCGGACGGACACTAAGATGGAAAAGACCCGCCAATATGCCCAAGGTTCCTGCTGCAATATGATGAGAAGCTATTCCCCCTGGAACAAAAGGATCAAAACCTTCCACACCCCACGCTGGATTTACAGCTTGTATTTTTCCGGTTAGTCCATAAGGATCGGACACCCATATTCCAGGACCATACAATCCGGTTACATGAAAAGCGCCAAACCCAAAACAAGCCACCCCTGAAAGAAATAAATGAATTCCAAAAATCTTGGGCAAATCCAAAGAGGGTTTTCCTGTACGCTCATCACAAAATATTTCTAGATCCCAATACACCCAATGCCAAATAGCTGCTAAAAAGCACAAGCCAGAAAACACAATGTGTGCGCCGGCCACACCTTCATAACTCCAAAGACCCGGATTCGTTATAGTTCCTCCAGTGATACTCCAACCGCCCCAAGAATTTGTTATTCCTAAACGAGTCATGAAGGGTATAACGAACATACCCTGTCTCCACATTGGATCGAGAACGGGATCGGAGGGATCAAAAACGGCTAATTCGTATAAAGCCATCGAACCAGCCCAACCAGCAACCAAAGCAGTATGCATTATATGGACAGACAGTAACCGACCGGGATCATTCAATACAACAGTATGAACACGATACCAAGGCAAACCCATGGAAATACCCCTTTATCAACGAAAACTAGACACTATGTAACTTTATTGCGCTGGAAAAACTATGTTATGGACCTCTCCTTTTTAGTGAATTCTCTCAGAGAAAAAGGGTTAATATTTTTTCTATTCTTTTAGTAATAATTCGGTTTGTAGGAACAAAGAGAAGCAGATCTATTCTATATCCGATAAGTGCCAATACGCAATGGGGGTTGACCCTTGTTTAGATGACCACTTGCATACAGATTTTTTTATCATTCAAAAGACCTATTCGTAAGAATTTGACTTTTTTTTTTAACTTATCACTTATCGAATTTACACATTAATAATATAATATATTAAATTTAATGGAATATATTAAAGGCTAATATTATTAAGACAATAAATTATACGCTTTCACATCAAAGTGAAATAGAGTACTTACTTTTTTCTTTCATTTTATGCCTATTGGTGTTCCAAAAGTACCCTTTCGAAATCCTGGGGAGGACCATACTTTTTGGATTGACGTATAGTGCGACTTGTCCGATATATTGGGTCATATGGAATTTACCCGTTCTCCCCCCCGATTGGGATATCTTCTGTTTCGCCCAAGAAAAATTGAGTAAATCATCAAAAATTTGGAGCGTGAAATCCAATGACAATGAAGTTCAATTAGATCTACGCTTTGTAGGTATCCAGATTAATATTATCAATTAGAATAATTTATGGTTGGCTTATTTGGATTAATAACCAATAAAATGAAATATCCAGGCTCCGTTTAGAAAAATCCAATTGGTAATATATCTATGCTTACTATTTGTATCATATTCTATTTCTAAATAATCTAAATAAGAAGTAATTTCAAAGAAGTAATTGAAAACTGTTAATCATACTCAATCGAATAATATGATGCATACGTCAAATAGAAATATTTGACGGAACGAAATCAATTGGAAGTTGTAGCAAAAAGGCAGGGTATTGGGGGCATTTGCCCTATACGTGCAAATTCAAATCGGGCAGATTTTTACTCGGAGTAGAGCACAAACCTAAAAGAATTGAAAAAACCATTCAGGAACAAGAAAATGCCATCGTGATTTAAATTAGATCTCGGTGAAAGAATACATCAATGAGAAGTTAGTTTGATCAATTTAATGAATCCGTTTTATAGATAAACAGGTCAAAACCCATCTTTCTTGAAAATGGAAGAAAAGCCTGTTCGTTAAAAGAGAAGTTAAAAAGTACTCAACTCACTATCAAAAAAGCGAGGGCTGGAATCTACACATTGATTTTTTTTTCGCGATTTTTGTTGAACCGTATGCATCAAAAGGTGCACGTACGGTTCCTAAAGGATAGGATTTTATCCTAATCAACCGACTTTATCGAGAAAGATTACTTTTTTTAGGCCAAGATGTTGATAGCAACATCTCAAATCAACTTATTGCTCTTATGGTATATCTCAGTATAGAGAGTGAGACCAAAGATTTGTATTTGTTTATAAACTCTCCTGGCGGATGGGTAATACCCGGAATAGCTATTTATGATACTATGCAATTTGTGCGACCAGATGTACAGACAGTATGCATGGGATTAGCCGCTTCAATGGGATCTTTTATCCTGGTCGGAGGAAAAATTACCAAACGTCTAGCATTCCCTCACGCTTGGCGCCAATGGGTTTTTTGTTTGAAAGAAAAAAGAAAACTATGCCTTCGCCATTTGCCATATGAAGTATGAATATTAAGTAATAATAGCATGGCTTTTCAAACTCGATATAATTTTTTTTAATTAGATTATGTATCGAAAGAGTAGTATGAGATTGAGATAAATGGTATTTCCGATTTTGTCGTATCTATTGGGAAGACCCATTTTAGCGTCACAAACTTTTTTGTTTTCACACTCGATTTTCTGTTATGAAAGAGTACAAAAAAAACAAGAGAGTACAAAAAAAACAAGATTCTATTCTAAATTTTTTATTTGAAAAAAAAAAGAAACTTTGGGATTGCTAACTCACCGACGAAATAAAGCAACGGAGCCACCATAGTATTTTTTTTTACCTCCTACCAAGGGAAGGGTGGTTATTGGATCATTTGCCGATCTAGGCCTGAGAAACTCTAGATTTTTCTTCGATGAAAGGTAAAAGTAAAGAAGCCGTATGCAATGTAGACCCAATGCCTGTACGGTTGGTCAATTCGATCTTTTTTTCTTATTATTCGGTATCTCTTTTGGTCGACTTATCATACGAGCTAGAGTAATATCTTATATCATCAGGGTAATGATCCATCAACCTATTGCTGGTTTTTATGAGGCACAAATAGGAGAATTTGTCCTGGAAGCAGAAGAACTACTTAAATTGCGTGAAATTATCACAAGGGTTTATGCACAAAGAACGGGCAAACCTTTATGGGTTGTATCCGAAGACATGGAGAGGGATGTTTTTATGTCGGCAACAGAAGCCCAAGCTCATGGAATTGTTGATCTTGTAGCAGTTGCATAAAAAATAAATAAATAGCATGAATTTCAAATTTCACGCAAATCACATTTTTCTTATCGGGGGGTTTATTCTGTTTCTAATATCCGTTATTATTAATAGAATTCTATTTTAAATATTTTTTTTAATATTTTAGTAATATATAAAAAAAAATAGAATTTATAATCATCCGGTTAGGATCGATCTAAACCAGGCCATTATGTATACACTTCAACATGCCAACAATTAAGCAACTTATTAGAAACACAAGACAGCCAATCAAAAATGTCACCAAATCTCCTGCTCTTGCGGGATGTCCTCAGCGTCGAGGAACGTGTACTAGGGTGTATGTGCGACTCGTTCAGACCATGAGCTGAGAAAAAGAACGGAAAAATTTTTCCATTATTTGTGATCAGTACGGATAAAGAGGATAGAATGGAGGAACGAACCCCCTTCACTATCTAAAAAAAACTAAAAAAAAGAAAAAAGCATATCCTTCGGCTATGTAGCAAATTTATGGTTTACGTTGGTGCAAATTAAATCATCTCAATTTTCATAAAAAAGAGTTACCCATTAGTAATAAAGATTATACGTTAAGCAGGGGAAATCTTTTTGAAATTAAAAGGCCAAAAAAGGATGCCTCTATTTTTGCAAGAACGGACTAAGAGGGTCAGCTAATTGGCTAATCTTCATAATTAAATATCGTTACTGTATAAATAGATCTCACTGTGAAAGACCTATTACTGGATAAGTCATAGGTAGAGCCTAAGAGTATTAACTGTACAAGTTAGTAATTAAATGATTAAATGAAATATCCAGGCTCCGGTGTATTAGAGAAGACCTCACCGTTTAAAAAGTAACCATAGAAACGATGGAACCCACTATTTCTTTATTCATTTCTATATTACTCTTTTTTTCTTATATTTTTGTTTGATATTTAGTATCAATACAATTTCTTATTTCGAGGTGAATAGGAAAAAAAAAAAATAAAAATCGTGGTTGGGAAGGTTATAGTAGCAAAAGCCGTTGGAATTATTATTTTATACATTGGAAGAATCCGTTTTGTTATTATAGAAAGGAGAAAAGAATAACTGAAAAAAAATCAATTAGTTATTCATCAAAGTTTAAAGTTTTGTTTATTCAATGACCAGAATTAAACGAGGAAATATAGCTCGGAGACGTAGAACAAAAATCCGTTTATTCGCATCAAGCTTTCGCGGGGCTCATTCAAGACTTGCTCGAACTATTATTCAACAAAAAATCAAAGCTTTGGTTTCGGCCCATCGGGATAGAGATAGGCAAAAAAGAAATTTTCGTCGTTTATGGATCGCGCGGATAAATGCAGAAATTCGCGACATGGGGGTATTCAATAGTTATAGCGGGTTTATAAATAGTCTGTACAAAAAACAGTTAGTTATTAGTCGCAAAATACTTGCACAACTAGCAAAATTCGATGAGAATTGTCTTTACATGATTTCCAATGACATCATAAAATAAGGAGATTGGGAGGAATCCATCAGAATGTTTTACATAGAATTCCCTGGAGAACAAATTCCAGGAAGGTAGAATAGAAATTCAAAATTAATACGAAAAAATATGATGATAATATGATCAAGTAATCAAACCGAATAAAAAGATTCAATAAAAAAAAATTTTTATTCTTCCCCAATTTGCTTTTTTTATTACAACACTCCAAACAAATCGGGATTTTCGGATTTTTCGAACAAAAAATCAATCCACGCTTGAGTTCGAATTTAGAATTTGGATTTAATTGATAGAGTAAATCTATTTTTTTCTGGTTCTAAGATCGGTAGTTTTAAGGACCAACTCGCCTTTTTCAAATTGTTTTTCATTATTAAGAAAAGGTAACAAAGATAAAATACGAGCTTGTTTTATAGCAATAGTAATTAATCGTTGTTGTTTTAAAGTCAATCTATTCACCCGTCTAGATAATATTTTTCCTTGTTCACTAATAAATCGACCAATTAAACTCATGTTTCTATAATCAATTCGATCCCCCGACCGAATCGGGGGCAACGGCCGACGAAAAGGTCGCGTAGACTTAAGAAAAAGTCGCTTAGATTTATCCATGGTTTTTTATTCCTTAGTTCGAAAATCCTAGTTTGTTCAATCGGATCAAAAATGATAATAATTTAGAATTAAGAAATAGGATTTTTTTATTACAATTTTTATTAAGATATAGAATTAATAGATATATATTTTAACATATTCTATTTTAATATTAAAAAAGTGTGTTAAGTTAATATGGCATTTTTCATCTTCTTTCTAAAATTAAAGCGATACACAAGTACCATCTATTTCTTTATCTCCCCATGAACCGTATGTTTATAACAACAAGGGCAGAATTTTTTCAATTCCAATCGACTAGGCGTATTGTGTCGGTTCTTTTGAGTAATATATCTGGAAATGCCTCTTGATTTTTTATTAACACTGTTTCGAACACAACTAGTACATTCCAAAAGAACCTTTACTCGGACATCTTTACCCTTGGCCATGAGCCTCCTTTGGTTTTTTATTCACTCAACTCTTCTATTTTCCAAAAGAAAGGAAGTAAAAAAAAGAGGTTGCTAATCTTTTGAAATCCAATTATGAAAGATTTCGTTGCAACCGATATAGTAATAGTAATAATAAGTAATACAAGAATTTGAACCTATATTCTATTAGATTCGAAGTTTAGATTAGAATTGGATGTCATTTAAGAATTTTGTATGATACTCTTGTCATAACCATGTTTCCACTTCCGTTCTCTTAATTGAATTGAAATTCATTTACTTGAAGCTAAAGCCTAGGCCCGAGTTCCCCATTTCACTGAAATTGAATCCGCTTTTATTCTTTCTCTTTTAGAATTTTTTCTAATTATAAAAAAAAGAGGAGGGGATTAGTAGTCACAGATATTTAACTGTATCTCTAATCCCCCGTGTTAATAACTAGAATGAAAAAAAGGGGAATGTTAACGCATCCGGGAAAAAACGATTAATCTCTATCAATAAACCCGCTAAGGACCCGAACCATAGAGTACTTAGTACCGGTGCCACGGATAGATATGTTTTTAAATCTCGCATTTCAAATCCTCCTTCTCTAATTGTAATAAATAATGTTTATTTTAATAAGGGTACTCCGTATATGATCAACAGGTATATATCAAGTTAATTAAAGGTCACTTGAGTGTATTTTGTACGCGAAATTCTTAATTAAAATTGAAACGTACAACAATTTCATAGATCTAATTTTTTGTTAAAAAAACAAAAAACGTCCTTTTCCGTGCAGGCACCCGCGAAATTTACGGCGTCATATTTTTTTTTCATATATATATAGTATTATTATATGTTGTATCATATGTGAAATAATAAAAAATAAAGAAGAAATGGCACAAAATTATGTGTATCAACGGAATGGATAAAATGAAAAAAGTATGTGGAAAACAAAGCGGGGATTCTCTACAATGACATTGTAGATCAATTGAAAGGGATGTAGCGCAGCTTGGTAGCGCGTTTGTTTTGGGTACAAAATGTCACGGGTTCAAATCCTGTCATCCCTACCTATTACTTTGCCTTTGAGGAATAATGAAGGATCAATTCAAATTGGACATACCTATAATATATATCATATATTATATATAGTATAGGAATTCAAGATCTATTGGAGTTAAAAAAATCTTTTTACTTACAGTCTTATTTTTTTTTGCAATAAGCAATAAGAAAGCGCTCTTAGTTCAGCTCGGTAGAACGTGGGTCTCCAAAACCCAATGTCGTAGGTTCAAATCCTACAGAGCGTGATTCCATTTGTGTTTTGTTATTGTTAGGTCGAGAATGCAAATTTTACGAAAAAATAGAATAGCAATCTGAATTTGACCTCCTGTGGATTAAACAAAAGAGGAGGTCAAAAAAAGGGTGTTAATTAATCAAAGGTCCAACTGATCACCACGCCTGTATTGTAAATAAGCAGTTACGAATAATCCAGCCAAAGTAATAGGAATTAGACCTAAAACGATTCCAAAT